TAGTGGGGTTGAGGGGTGAGTTTACTTGGTTTGTGGACTAAATGGCTCTACCTCCCTTCAATAGGGACATGGTAGAGCCGGGAAGTCGTATCTATAGATATTTGCGAGCATGGGTTGCATGTTGATGTTAAAGTTGATGATTGATGGGTTTGGTGGTTTATGTGTAAGTTTGTTTTTGGCCTGTGTTTGGATGTATGCTTAGTCTTGTTTTTGGGGTTTGGCAGGACATTAGTAGGTGTATATTCATATTATATGGTTAATGGGGGGTAAGGGGGGTTTGGTTAAGCTAGTTTCTTATCTATCTAATACGCGTATACGCGTGTGCGTACGTATACGTGGGTGTGTGTACGTGCGTACGTATGTGCGTACGTATACGTGGGTGTGTGTACGTGCGTACGTATGTGCGTACGTATACGTGGGTGTGTGTACGTGCGTACGTATGTGCGTACGTATACGTGGGTGTGTGTACGTGCGTACGTATGTGCGTACGTATACGTGGGTGTGTGTACGTGCGTACGTATGTGCGTACGTATACGTGGGTGTGTGTACGTGCGTACGTATGTGCGTACGTATACGTGGGTGTGTGTACGTGCGTACGTATGTGCGTACGTATACGTGGGTGCGCGTACGTGTACCCGGTTGAGACCTTAGGGTTGGAGTAATATGTCCTGTAACCATTAACTGAATTACACCTGTTTAATAACATGCTATACAACCACTAACTAAGCCGTACTGATCTAATGATATGTCCTGTGACCATTGACTGAATTACACTTGCTTGGTGAGGTGGGAGCCCCCGCATAGTGAATAAGCCCAGCTACATAATATTTGACTGAGTCGAGACTTTTAAGTCATAGCTGAGTCATAGCAAGTTCGACCCCCCCCAAAATAAAAGATACCAAATGCATGACACCACAGTTATGTGTGATCATGGGCTGATTAGTCATTAGTCCATCGAGATGTCCTATTTGAGATAATTGTAGGATTGGAGATAGAATTTTATGGCCCTGAGGTAAGAACCAGATGCCAGGTATAGTTCTAGAATAGAAACCCCCACGTTGAGATGGGCCCGGAGCGAGAAGAGGTACACGTTCGGGCAAGGGTTGATGGTTTCTCGAGGCTAGGTGATTAAGCTCTTTCGGACAGTTGAGGTCCATGGGTGAATGACCGTGAGATGGTTTTATGTACGATATATAGATATAATGTCTTATGTAATATAATGAAGGTATGTACATGCTTAATATTCATGGGGGCGAGCGTTTAATGCACGATATACATAGAATAGGTGGCATATTATGTATTGTGTACTATCTATGATAAGATAGGACATACTGGGCAAGCACAGGACATGTTGTGTAATATATGAATTGCGAGGGTTATGGGTAGGGCTGTGGTATTGCAGGGAATAGTTTAAAGAGAATTTCAGCTTTGGGTGCTGATGGTGGGGCTTTTGCTTCTTCCTTGAAGTCTTAGGGAGGGTGGGTGCCTCCTTTTTTGGTTTACAAGACCAAGGTATTTTATATACTACGAAGACTCTTCATTTTAGGAGTTGGTTTTCAATGGTTCCGGAGATGGGTATGAAGATTAAGATGATTGAGAAGTATAGGATGGAGGCTAGTTGTCCGATAATGATGAATGGGTGTTCTACTGGTTGGCCTCCGATTCATGTTAGAGTTAGTAAGTCTGCTACTAATAGTCAGAATAGGCATTGACTGAGAGGTCGGAATGTTATGCTTCGTTGGTTTGAGGTGTGAAGTAGCGGGGTGATGGCTAGGATTATAATGGATAGAATAAGAGCTAGTACTCCTCCGAGTTTGTTGGGGATGGATCGGAGGATTGCGTATGCGAATAGGAAGTACCATTCGGGTTTGATGTGGGGAGGGGTGTTTAGTGGGTTAGCTGGGGTATAATTGTCTGGGTCTCCTAGGAGATCTGGTGAGAATAGGACTAGGATCATGAGTATTGCGAGTATGGTTAGAAGCCCTAGGATGTCTTTAATTGTGTAGTACGGGTGGAATGGGATTTTGTCTGAGTCTGACGAGATTCCTGAGGGGTTGTTGGATCCTGTTTCATGTAGGAATAGCAGGTGTACTACTGCGAGAGCTGAGATGATGAATGGTAGGATGAAGTGGAATGCGAAGAATCGTGTGAGGGTGGCTTTGTCTACTGAAAATCCGCCTCAGATTCATTCTACTAGGTTAGTTCCGATGTATGGGATTGCTGATAATAGGTTGGTGATGACTGTGGCGCCTCAAAAGGATATTTGGCCTCATGGTAGCACGTAACCTATAAAGGCAGTGGCCATGACGGTAAATAGTAATAGAATTCCAATGTTTCATGTTTCTATGAATAGATAAGAACCGTAATACATTCCTCGGCCTACGTGTATGAATAGGCAGATGAAGAACATGGATGCTCCGTTGGCGTGTATGTATCGGATGATTCAGCCATAGTTGACGTCGCGGCAGATGTGTGTTACTGATGAGAAGGCGGTTATAGTGTCTGATGTGTAGTGTATGGCTAGGAACAATCCTGTTAGAATTTGTAGAACAAGGCACACTCCTAAAAGAGAGCCGAAGTTTCATCAGGCTGAGATGTTGGATGGGGTTGGTAGGTCAATGAATGACTCATTAATGATTTTGATGAGTGGGTGTGTTTTACGGATGTTGGTCATTAAGTTCTTGTAGTTGAAATACAACGATGGTTTTTCATATCATAGGTCATGGTTAGATTCCATGTGAGAATAATGATAATATACATTGTATTTATTTTAAGTACTATTTTTGTAATTAGCTTTGTTAGTTTTTCTTCAAAGCCTTCGCCCATTTATGGTGGGATTGGTTTGATTGTGGCGGGTGGTATTGGTTGTGGCATTGTTTTAAGTTATGGTGGTTCTTTTTTAGGTCTGATGGTTTTTTTAATTTATTTGGGAGGTATGCTTGTGGTGTTTGGTTATACTACAGCTATGGCCACTGAGCCTTATCCTGAGGCTTGGTCTTCTAATAAGGCTGTATTGGGGGCGTTTATTACCGGGGTGTTGGCGGAACTTTTAATGGCTTGTTATATTTTAGAGGATGAGGATGTTGAAGTTATTTTTGGTTTTAATGGTGCGGGTGATTGGGTAATTTATGATACTGGTGATTCAGGTTTTTTCAGTGAGGAGGCTATGGGAATTGCTGCTTTATATAGTTATGGGACTTGATTGGTTGTTGTTACTGGATGGTCATTGCTTATTGGTGTGTTGGTTATTATGGAGATTACTCGTGGAAATTAATTAGTAGTATACTGAGGATTATGGTAATTATGAAGGAGAGGAAGTAGAGTTTAATTAGTCCTTTTTGGTTTGATACGGCAGAGGATGTTTTTATTTGGAAGTAGGAGATGGTTTTAGGTATTGTATTTTCTAGTCAGATGGTGTCTAGTAGCATTGATGCAGATTTTTGGCTTATGTTAAGGTTGGTTGATGGTAATAGACGGTGTATGATGGTTGGGAAGTATCCTAGGAGATTGGAGAATTTGAAAAGGTTTGATGGGTAGTTGAATTTTAGGTTTTTAGTCACTAGGTTGAGTTCTAGGGCTAGAGTGAAGCCTATAATGGTTACGGCGAGGGCGGTTAGTTTTAGGTAGCAAGGTATGGTTATTTGTGGCGTGTTTATTGGGGGAATATTGTGGGAAATCAAGTATCCTGCGAAGATGCTTCCGGCTAGGAGGCGTTTAATTGAGTTTATTAGTAAGGGGTTATTTTCATTGATTAAGATTAGAGAGTTGGAGCGGGGCTGTCCTAGGAGTGCGAAGAATATAATTCGGGTGCTGTAGACGGCAGTTAGGGATGTGGCTATAAGGGTTATTAGTAGGGCTCAGGCGTTGGTATACGATGTGTTGGCGGTCTCGATAATCAGGTCTTTGGAGTAAAATCCGGTTAGGAATGGTATTCCTGTAAGTGCGAGGCTTCCTACGATGAGGGAGGTGGTGGTGAATGGTATTGATTTGTATAGGCCTCCCATTTTTCGAATGTCTTGTTCATCGTTTAGGTTATGGATGATTGATCCTGAGCACATGAATAATATGGCTTTAAAGAAGGCGTGTGTGCAGATGTGAAGGAATGCGAGATGAGGTTGGTTGATACCGATTGTTACGATTATAAGTCCGAGTTGGCTTGATGTGGAAAAGGCTACAATTTTTTTGATGTCGTTTTGTGTTAGAGCGCATATGGCTGTGAATAGTGTAGTGATTGCTCCTAGGCACAGGGTTAAGGTTTGAATTGTTTTGTTTTGTTCTATTAGGGGGTAGAAGCGAATTAGTAGGAATACCCCTGCTACTACTATTGTACTTGAGTGAAGTAAGGCGGAAACGGGTGTTGGCCCTTCTATGGCTGATGGTAGTCATGGGTGTAGTCCGAATTGGGCAGATTTACCGGTGGCTGCTAGTAGGAGTCCTATTAGAGGGGTGTTTAGGTTTTCGTATTGTGTAATAAAGATCTGTTGAAAGTCTCATGCGTTTGTGTTAGATAGGAATCATGCTATAGCTATAATGAACCCTACGTCTCCGATGCGGTTGTATAGAATTGCTTGAAGGGCGGCGGTGTTGGCTTCTGTTCGACTGTATCATCACCCGATAAGGAGGAATGATATGATTCCTACTCCTTCTCAGCCAATAAATAATTGGAATAGATTGTTGGCAGTTACTAGGATGATTATAGTAATGAGGAATATGAGGAGGTATTTGAAGAATCGATTAATGTACGGGTCTGTGTGTATATATCAGATTGAAAATTCTATGATTGATCATGTGACAAATAGCGCTACTGGTACGAAGATGATTGAGAAGTAGTCTAGCTTAAAGCTTATGGAAAGCTTTAGGGTTTGGATTGTTAGTCAGTGTCAGTTAGAGATAATTACTTCCTGTCCGGAGTGAATGAAGATTATGGCCGGAATTATGCTGGTTATGAAGGCATAGGAAATTGTAGTTTTTACATAGTTTGCATATAGGTCGTTTTTATATGCCTTAGTGCTAGTTATTATAATGGGTAGTAGTAGTATAAGTATGGCAGTTAGTGTCAGAGAGGTGCAAATGTTTATTACTTTTATTTGGAGTTGCACCAATTTTTTGGTTCCTAAGACCAATGGATTACTTCTATCCTATAAAAGTTGAAAAAGCCATGTTGTTAAGCATGGAAGCATGAATTAGCAGTTCTTGCGTCCTTTTTCGGTAAATGAGAAGATTCGAACTTCTATTTTTAGGCTCACAACCTAAAGTTTTATATTAAACTATATTTACAGTAAAGAGGACCTAGGATGATTTTGGGTTTAAGTGTTAATAGTACGAGTGGAAGTAGATGTAGTGTCATTAGAGCATTTTCTCGTGTGAATGATGGTTTAACATTTTTGGTGTGATATGTGCTTTTCCCTCGTTGAGTTGTGATTAGTATGTACAGGGAGTATAGAGCCGTGATGATGATGTTTATTCCTATTAGAATAATGGTGATATTTGATCATGAGAAGGAGGCTATGATTACGAATAGCTCTCCGATCAGATTGATTGATGGGGGTAGAGCTAGGTTTGCGAGGCTGGCCAGTAATCATCAGGCAGCTATTAGTGGGAGTAAAGTTTGCAGGCCTCGTGCTAGAATTATTGTTCGGCTGTGTACTCGTTCATAGTTTGAGTTTGCGAGGCAGAATAGTATGGAGGATGTTAGTCCGTGGGCAATTATTAGGGCTGTTGCTCCTATGTAGCTTCATGGTGTTTGGATGAGTACTGCTACGATGACTAGGGCCATGTGGCTTACAGATGAATATGCGATTAGGGATTTTAGGTCTGTTTGGCGTAAGCAAATCGAGCTTGTTATGATTATGCCTCATAAGGACAGTATTAAGAAGGGGTATGCTATTTGATTGGTTAATGGGTTGAGTAGTGTTGTGATGCGTATTATTCCGTATCCTCCTAGCTTTAGAAGTACGGCGGCAAGGACTATTGATCCAGCGATTGGAGCCTCTACGTGTGCTTTGGGTAGTCAGAGGTGTAGGCCGTATAGTGGTATTTTTACTATAAATGCTATTATGCATGCTAGTCACATAAAGATGTTGGATCAGGCAGTGGATATGGGTTCGTTTCAGTATTGTGTGATTAAGAAATTTAGGGACCCGGAAGTGTTTTGAATGTAGAGAAGTGCAACTAGAAGTGGTAGTGAGCCTACGAGGGTGTAGAATAGGAAGTATAGTCCTGCGTTTAGTCGTTCTGTTTGGTTGCCTCATCGGGTGATGATGATTAAAGTGGGGATTAATGTAGCTTCGAATAGGATATAAAATATAATTAGTTCTGTGGAGGTGAAGGTTATAATTAGTAATAGTTGGAGGGTGATTAGTATTGTAATGTATAGTTTTTTTCGGGTTAGGGTCTCTTTTGATAGGTGATGTTGACTAGCTGTGATTATTAGTGGGAGGAGTCATGTTGTTAGTGCTAGTAGGGGGGCGGACAGGGAGTCTGAGAAGAATAGTAGCGAGAAGTTTAGGCTGTTGTCGTTAAATTGGTTGAGGTAAGTGAGGCTGATGAGGCTGATTAATAGGCTATAGGCTGTTGAGTTAATTCAAATTATATTGGGCTTGGACAGTCATGTTAGTGGGATTAGTATGATTGTTGGTGTAATAATTTTTAACATTGTAGTAGATTTAGGTTTTGTACGTAATCATTTCCATGGGTGTTGGATACTATTACTAGTAGGGACAGGCCTAGTGCTGCTTCGCAGGCAGCAAACACTAGCAAGATGATAGGGGTCATGCTGGCTAGTGTGAAGTGATTGTTTAGGATAATTAGGGTTATTATGATGAATAAAGATAATATCATGCCCTCTAGACATAGGAGAGAGGATATTAGGTGGGATCGGTAGATTAGGAGGCCTAAAAGGGATATAATGAAGGCTAGAAAGATGTTGATGTATACAATAGACATTTGATAATTATAGTGCTAGCTATAGTCTAATGAGTCGAAATCATTTGTTTTGGTTTAAACTAATTATCATATTCAGTTCACTCTAGTCCTTTCTGAGTTCACTCGTAAGCTAGGCTTGCGGCTAAGAGTGAGATTAGTAGTAGCGCCATTGTGAGTATAGTTGACAAGTTGTTTGTTTGTGAGGCTCAGGGCAGGGGGAGGAGGAGTGCGATTTCTAGATCAAATAATAGGAATGTGATGGCAACTAGGAAGAATTTTATAGAGAAGGGTAGGCGGGCTGATCCTATTGGGTCGAATCCGCACTCATATGGGCTTGCTTTTTCTGCATACGGGTTTAGTTGGGGAAGTCAAAATGCGATTAGTACAAGTAATGCGGATAGTGTTGTGTTAATAAGTAGTGTAAGTATTATGTTTATTATTTCTTTTCGGAGTGTACCGAAACTAATTGATTGGAAGTCAATTGTACTGGTTAATACTAAAGAAATATGAGCCTCATCAATAGATGGATACATATAGGAATAATCATACTACGTCTACGAAGTGTCAGTATCAGGCGGCGGCTTCGAATCCAAAGTGGTGATTAGATGTAAAGTGGAATTTTAGTTGACGGAGAAAGCAGATGGTGAGGAAAGTAGATCCAATGATTACGTGCAGTCCGTGGAATCCTGTGGCTATAAAGAAAGTGGAGCCATACACTCCGTCTGAGATTGTGAATGTTGTCTCATAGTACTCTGAGGCTTGGAGTAGGGTAAAGTATACGCCTAGGGAGATGGTAATAAATAGGGCTTGGAGCATGTGCTTTCGGTTGCCCTCCATTAGACTGTGGTGGGCTCAGGTAATAGATACTCCGGAAGCTAGTAGTACGGATGTGTTGAGTAGTGGAACTTCTAGGGGGTTAAGAGGGATGATGCCTGTGGGGGGTCAGCAACCTCCTAATTCTGGGGTTGGGGCGAGGCTTGAGTGGTAAAAAGCTCAGAAGAAGCCTGCGAAGAAGAATACTTCTGAGATAATAAATAGGACTATTCCATATCGTAACCCCTTTTGAACAATGGGTGTGTGATGACCTTGGAATGTGCTTTCTCGGATAATATCTCGTCATCATTGATATATGGTTAGGGTGTTGGTTGTTAGGCCTAGGATTAGTAGGGCTGTTGAATTAAAGTGGAATCATATGGCTAGCCCTGAGGTTATTAAGAGGGCTGATAGGGCTCCTGTGAGTGGTCATGGGCTTGGGTTCACTATGTGATATGCATGGGTTTGGTGGGTCATTATGTGTTATCGTGTAGGTATAGGCTTACTAGTAGGGTAAATACGTAGGCTTGAATTAGGGCTACGGCGAATTCAAGAATTGTCAGTAAAACTAGTACAATAAAGGTGATAAGGGCAACAGAGGGGCTAATATTTATTAGAACTAGGGTGGCCCCTCCAATTAGATGGATGAGTAGGTGACCTGCAGTAATGTTAGCTGTGAGTCGTACGGCTAGGGCCACTGGTTGAATAAATAGGCTAATAGTTTCGATAATTACAAGTATTGGAATTAGGGGTAAAGGTGTGCCTTGTGGTAGGAAATGGGCCAAGGATGATTTTATTTTGTGTCGGAATCCTGTGATTACTGTGCCGGCTCATAGGGGGATGGCTATTCCTAGGTTCATTGATAGTTGTGTTGTGGGTGTGAATGAGTGTGGGAGTAACCCTAGTAGGTTAGTTGAGCCAATAAATAGGATTAGTGATATGAGCATTAGAGCCCATGTTTGTCCTTTGTGGTTGTGGATGGCTAATATTTGTTTTGATGTTAGTTGAATCAGTCATTGTTGGAGTGTGATTAGTCGGTTGTTAATTAATCGGTTTGGTGAGGGGAACAGAATACTTGGGAATATAATGATAAGCACTACAATGGGGAGTCCTATTATTGTTGGGGTAGTGAAAGAGGCGAATAGATTTTCGTTCATTTTTTTTCTCAAGGGGTGGGTTGCTTTAGTGAAATTATGGATTTGAGTTCTGGGTTTGATGGGTATAGGTGTTTTGATAATTTTAGTTGGAGTATAATAAATAGTGTTATAATTATTGACGCAATGGTAGTGAATCAGGTCGATGTGTCTAATTGTGGCATGTCATTAAGGGAAGGTTGGACTTCCAGTCTTTAACTTAAAAGGTTAATGCTTGTTTAGCTTCTTAATGAGATTATAGCATGGATGTTGATCATTTTTCGAAGTGTGTTAGTGGGATCAGTTCAAGTACGATGGGTATGAAACTGTGGTTAGATCCGCAGATTTCTGAGCACTGGCCGTAGTATAGTCCGGGTCGAGTACTTATTAGGGTTGTTTGGTTTAGTCGTCCTGGAATAGCGTCGGTTTTTAGGCCTAGTGATGGTACGGCTCATGAGTGCAGTACGTCTTCTGATGAGATTAGTATTCGAATAGTTATTTCTATGGGTAGAACTACTCGATTATCAACTTCTAGTAGTCGCAGTTCTCCGGGTTTTAGTTCTTGAGTGGGGATTATGTAGGAGTCAAAGTTTAGGTCTTCGTAGTCCGTATACTCGTAGCTTCAGTATCATTGGTGTCCTATGGTTTTTACTGTTAAAGAGGGGTTATTAATTTCATCTATTATATACAGGATTCGTAAAGAGGGTAGAGCAATAAGGATTAGAATAATGGCGGGTAGAATTGTTCAAATGGTTTCTACTTCTTGAGCATCTATTGTGCTTGTGTGTGTGAGTTTAGTTGTTAGTATTAGTGAGATGATGTAGAGTACTAGGGAGCTGATCAAGAATACGATTATTAGTGTGTGGTCATGAAAGTGTAGGAGTTCTTCTATAATGGGAGATGTAGCGTCTTGAAATCCTAGTTGGAAGGGGTATGCCATAAAGATACAAAGGGGTTAAACCTATAATTTAACTTCGACAAAGTTATGTAATTTTTTACTAGTATCTCCTCATTGAGAAAGACATAGTGGTTATGACATTGGCTTGAAACCAGTTTTAGGGGGTTCGATTCCTTCCTTTCTTATTTTGAGAGTACGTAGGTTGGCTCCTCAAATGTGTGGTATGGAGGAGGGCATCCGTGTAGTCATTCAAGGTTGGTACTGGTTATTTCGACTATTGCTACTTCTCGTTTGGATGCAAATGCTTCTCATATCATGAAGATTATTAATATCACTGCTGTTAGTGAAATGAAAGAGCCTATTGAAGAGATTGCATTTCAGGTTGTATAAGCATCTGGGTAGTCGGAGTAACGTCGAGGCATTCCTGATAATCCAAGGAAGTGTTGTGGAAAGAATGTCATATTGACACCTACAAATATAATTGTAAAGTGGATTTTTGCTCAGGTGTCATTTAGAGTATAGCCCGAGAATAGGGGGAATCAGTGAGCAAAGCCTCCTATAATGGCAAATACAGCCCCTATTGATAATACATAATGGAAGTGAGCTACTACATAATAAGTATCGTGAAGGACGATGTCTAGTGAAGAGTTGGCTAGGACAATGCCTGTTAATCCACCAATGGTGAATAAAAAGATAAAGCCTAGGGCCCATAGTATAGCAGGTGATCATTTGATGTTACCTCCATGAAGAGTGGCTAGTCAGCTAAATACTTTTACTCCGGTAGGGATAGCAATAATTATTGTGGCTGATGTGAAGTATGCTCGTGTGTCAACGTCTATGCCTACTGTAAATATATGGTGGGCTCATACAATGAAGCCTAGAAAGCCAATTGACATTATTGCTCATACCATACCCATGTAACCGAAAGGTTCTTTTTTGCCTGAGTAGTATGTGACAATGTGGGAGATTATGCCAAAGCCTGGTAGGATTAAGATATAAACTTCTGGGTGGCCAAAGAATCAGAATAGGTGTTGATACAGGACTGGGTCTCCTCCTCCAGCGGGGTCAAAGAATGTGGTATTTAAGTTTCGATCTGTTAGGAGTATTGTAATGCCGGCTGCCAGTACTGGTAGTGATAGGAGTAGTAGTACAGCTGTGATTAATACTGATCATACAAACAGAGGTGTTTGGTATTGGGATATGGCTGGTGGTTTTATGTTGATAATTGTTGTAATAAAATTAATGGCTCCTAAAATGGAGGAAACACCTGCAAGGTGAAGGGAGAAAATAGTTAGATCTACGGATGCTCCTGCGTGGGCTAGGTTGCCGGCTAAGGGAGGGTATACCGTTCATCCGGTTCCTGCTCCTGCTTCCACTATTGATGATGCCAGTAGGAGCAGAAAAGATGGAGGAAGAAGTCAGAAGCTTATGTTATTCATCCGAGGGAATGCTATATCAGGCGCTCCGATTATTAGTGGTACTAATCAGTTTCCAAATCCGCCAATCATAATTGGTATTACTATGAAAAAGATTATTACGAATGCGTGGGCAGTGACGATTACATTATAAATCTGGTCATCTCCAAATAAGGAGCCCGGTTGACCGAGTTCAGCCCGAATTAGAAGACTAAGGGCAGTTCCGACTATACCGGCTCAGGCACCAAATAGAAGATATAAAGTACCGATATCTTTGTGGTTGGTGGAGAATAATCAGCGATTTATGAACATAGGTAAAATGGCTGAGTAAGCATTAGACTGTAAATCTAAAGACAGAGGTTTGAGTCCTCTTTTTGCCAGGCCTCGTGGTGAAATTTCATATTGAATTGCAAATTCAGAGAAGCAGCTTCGACGCTGCCGGGGCTTCTCCCGCCTTTTTTTCCTGAGCGGCGGGAGAAGTAGATTGAAGCCAGTTGATTAGGGTTTTTAGCTGTTAACTAAAGTTTCGTGGGATGGAAGCCCACCAATCTAGTGAGGGCTTAGCTTAATTAAAGCGTTTGATTTGCATTCAATTGATGTGAGATGGGTTCTTGCAGTCCTTAGGATTAGTTTTGCAGAGGTTAAATCTGTGTGATTTACTTAGGGCTTTGAAGGTCCTTGGTCTGGTTTAACCTAAACCTCTAATCCAAGATTGATAGAAGTGGTGTGATTGGGAGTAGTATGGTTGAGATTACGGTTAGTGGGGGTAGGAGAGCTATTTTCTTTGTATTGTCAAATTTTCATTTTATTTTTATGTTGTTTGTTGATGGGAATATGGTGAGTGTTGTGGTGTATGTGAGTCGTATGTAGAAATATAGGTTGAGTAGTGCGGATATTGCTAGGAGGGTTGGTATGATGATTATTTCATTTTTAGTGAGTTCTTGGATGATTATTCATTTTGGGATGAAGCCTGATAGTGGAGGAAGTCCTCCTAGGGAGAGCATTAGTATTAGGATTATGGAGGTGATTAGGGGTATTTTGTTTCATGTTTGTGATAGTGATAGGGTTGTTGTGGAGGAGTTGTGTATGAATAGTATGAAAATAGTTAGTGTTATGATAATGTAGATTGTTAGGTTTAGTAGTATTATTGTAGGGTTGTATAGTGTGATAGCTGCTATTCATCCTATGTGGGCGATTGAGGAGTATGCTAGGATTTTTCGTAGCTGTGTTTGGTTTAGTCCTCCTCACCCTCCGATAAGGACAGATATAATGGCTATTGGTAGCAGCAGGTTGGGGTTGATGGTTGGTGAAATTTGGTATAGTACTGATAGTGGTGCGATTTTTTGTCATGTAAGTAGGATTAAGCCTGAGGATATATGGGTTCCTTGTGTAACTTCTGGTACTCAAAAGTGAAATGGGGCTAGGCCTAGTTTTATGGCTAGGGCGATGGTTATTATGGTTGATGCTGCGGGGCATAAGGTTTTTGATACGGTTCATTGTCCTGAATACATGAGGTTGATGGTGATGCCTATTATTAGGATTATGGATGCGGTTGCTTGTGTTATAAAGTACTTTGTGGATGCTTCGATGGCCCGGGGGTTAGATTTTTTTATGAGGATTGGGATGATAGCTAGTGTGTTTATTTCGAAGCCGATTCAGATTGTTAGTCAATGAGAGCTTGTTAGTACGATTGCAGTTCCTGAGATCACGGTTAGTAGGATGATGGCTAGGATTTGGGGTTTGATTAGTACGGGAAGGGTATAAACCAACATTTTCGGGGTATGGGCCCGATAGCTTATTTAGCTGACCTTACTGTAGAATGTGGTGTAATGTGGTAGCACGAAGATTTTTGAGTTCTTAGGATTAGGTTCAAGTCCTATAATTCTAGAAATAAGAGGGTTTAAACCTCTATTATTTACTCTATCAAAGTAACTCTTTTGTCAGACATATTTCTTATGTTAGGGGTGGGATGCTAGCGGTTATGATGGGGAGTGACACATGTCATATGCATAGGGCTAGTGTGAGTGGTAGGAAGTTTTTTCATAGTAGGTGTATTAGTTGGTCGTATCGGAATCGTGGGTAGGATGCTCGGATTCATAGGAAGGTAATTGTTAAGAACAGGGTCTTGATCACAAAGTTTGCGGTGTAGAGTTCTGGTATGTATGGGTTGTGGGATGCTCCGAAGAATAGGATTGTTGTTAAGCTGTTTATTATGATGATGTTGGCGTATTCTGCTATGAAGAATAGGGCGAATGGGCCTGCTGCATATTCTACGTTGAATCCGGATACTAGTTCTGATTCTCCTTCTGTTAGGTCAAATGGGGCTCGATTGGTTTCTGCTAGTGTTGAGATGAATCATATTATGGCTAGGGGTCATGTGGGGAAGATGAGTCATATGTGTTCTTGGGTAGTGATTAGGGTAGCTAGCGTGAATGAGCCATTTATTAGTAGTACGGATAGAAGAATAATGGCTAGTGTGACTTCGTATGAGATGGTTTGGGCTACGGCTCGTAGGGCTCCGATTAGGGCATATTTTGAGTTTGAGGCCCATCCTGATCATAGGATTGAGTATACAGCGAGACTGGATATGGCTAGTATGAATAGGACTCCCAGGTTTATATTAATAAGTGGGTAGGGTATGGGTAGGGGGATTCATATGATAAGGGCTAGTGTGAGTGCTAGGGTGGGGGCTATGATAAATATAGATGTGGAGGATGTTAGTGGTCGCAGTGGTTCTTTGGTGAAGAGTTTTAGGGCGTCTGCAATGGGCTGGAGTAGGCCATATGGTCCTACGATGTTTGGTCCTTTGCGGAGTTGCATGTAGCCTAATGTTTTGCGTTCAACTAGTGTTAGAAAGGCTACGGCAAGTAGAATCGGGATGCTTAATGAGAGAATGTTGAGTAGAAACATGTTGTTAGGGAGAGGAGTTGAACCTCTGATAGTAAAGGTTTAAGTTTTATGCAATTACCGGGCTCTGCCACCCTAACAAGCCCGGGCTCTTGGGCTGAGTTTGTGTTGGGTAAGTTGTTTAGATTGAGATTGTATCATCTATTGCACTGAAGGCGCTTTTGTGAAGTGGGCCTCATTTCTCTTGTCCTTTCGTACTGGGAGAAATTGTTTAATAGATAGAAACCGACCTGGATTGCTCCGGTCTGAACTCAGATCACGTAGGACTTTAATCGTTGAACAAACGAACCTTTGATAGCTGCTGCACCATCGGGATGTCCTGATCCAACATCGAGGTCGTAAACCCTATTGTCGATATGGACTCTAGAATAGGATTGCGCTGTTATCCCTAGGGTAACTTGTTCCGTTGATCAAGTGTTTTGGATCAATAAGTGATGTGGTACTTTTGACCTGTGGGTCTAGATTAAAAATCACTCGGAGGTTGTTTTGTTCTCCGAGGTCACCCCAACCTAAATTGCTGGCTCATGTGGAGATTTGTTGTTCCTGTTGGATTAAGTTTTTGTCTCTTTGAGTCAGTTAATTGAAGCTCCATAGGGTCTTCTCGTCTTATTGTTTTATTCCCGCCTCTTCACGGGAAGGTCAATTTCACGGATTGGAAGTAAGAGACAGTTAAACCCTCGTGTGGCCATTCATACAAGTCCCTATTTAAGGAACAAATGATTATGCTACCTTTGCACGGTCAGGATACCGCGGCCGTTTAACTAGTGTCACTGGGCAGGCAGTGCCTCTAATACTAGAAATGCTAGAGGTGATGTTTTTGGTAAACAGGCGGGGTTTGTGTTTGCCGAGTTCCTTTTACTTCTTTTAATCTTTCCTTGATTGCATGCCTGTGTTGGGTTAACAGTTGTGTTGATATTTGGTTTATGGTTGGGTTGTTTTTATCTTGTTGTTAACTATCAGTGGTTATCCGTTCTGATATAAGCTTATGCAAGGAGAAATGCTTCTTGTTACTCATACTAGCATTGTTGCTTCTATTGTTAAATAGATTGGCCCAGTATTAAGTTAGGAGTTGGTTGCATATTTTTGATATTAAAGATGTGTTTTATTGTTGAGCTTGAACGCTTTCTCAATTGGTGGCTGCTTTTAGGCCAACTATGGTTAGTGTTAATGCTTACTCTCTAATTAAGGTTGTATCCTAGTTCTAAAAAGCTGTACCTTTTTAGATTATATTTTAAACTTACATTTGAATTTTTGGTTTTTTCAGGTAAATTTAAAGTCGAACTAAAATTCTTTTCTGGGCAACCAGCTATCACCAGGCTCGTTAGGCTTTTCACCTCTACCTACGAATCTTCTCACTATTTTGCAACATAGACGAGTTCATCCTGTATAGATTGTTCATAGGTAGCTCGTCTGGTTTCGGGGGGTCTAGCTTAAGTTCTCTTTGTTAGATTGTGTCTAGCTAATCCATTATGCAAAAGGTACAAGGGGTAATCTTTGCTGTGAGGTGCTTTAAAAGTTTTCTTTCATCTTTCCCTTGCGGTACTATCTCTATAGCGCCTAGTTAAATTTCTATCTCCTATACTTTTAGGGGTTAACTAAATGTTTTGATTTATGTGATTGTAATAGTTGAGTTTGTTGTTGTTTGGGCTAGGTTTAGCTCAAGATGGTCAGTTTAACGTGAAATCTTCTGGGTGTAAGCCAGGTGCTTTGTTTAAGCTACATCTTGTTTAATCCAAGCACACTTTCCAGTATGCTTACCTTGTTACGACTTGTCTCCTCTTGTATTGGGTATGGTTTGAGAATATGTTGTGTCTTGGTTTATGTACTTGAGGAGGGTGACGGGCGGTGTGTGCGTGCTTCATGGCCCGATTCAGCAGAGCACTCTATTCTCGGCTTACTACTAAATCCTCCTTTGATTTTTGATTTCATAAAAATTTTCGTGGAGTGTTCTTATGTAGAAAATGTAGCCCATTGCTTCCCACCTCATGAGCTACACCTTGACCTAACTTTTTTGTGTTGAGATACTTTTGCTTACTATTACTCCTTTTTAGGGTTTGCTGAAGATGGCGGTATATAGACTGGATTAGCAAGAGGTGGTGAGGTTTATCGGGGTTTATCGGTTATAGAACAGGCTCCTCTAGAGGGATGTGAAGCACCGCCAAGTCCTTTGAGTTTTAAGCTGTTGCTAGTAGTTCTCTGGCGGATAGGTTTGTTTAATTAACTATCTAAGTTTAGGGCTAAGCATAGTGGGGTATCTAATCCCAGTTTGGGTCTTAGCTGTCGTGTGGTTGAGACATTAAAGTTACTTTCGTGTTATATTTTCATGTTAACTGTGGCTTTTTACGGCTTAGTTAAGGTTTAACTTTAGCGGTAGGTTATTTCTAGGACACGCTTTACGCCGTATGTCCATTAGTTTGGGTTAATCGTATGGCCGCGGTGGCTGGCACGAAATTTACCAACCCTGGTTTAATATGGCTTAGTCGGACTTTCGTTCATGGCTTAATTTTTGTCACTGCTGTAACCCGTGGGGGTGTGGCTAAGCAAGGCGTTGTGAGCTACGTTTTGTGTGCTTGATGCCTGCTCCTTTAGGTCGATTTACGATTTAGAGGGCATTTTCACCGGGGTGCGGAGACTTGCATGTGTAATCCTATTAATAACTAATGGAAGGGCCAGGACCAAACCCTTGTGTTTATGGAGTCTAGCGACTCATCTAGGCATTTTCAGTGCCTTGCTTTATGGGTTTAAGCTACATTAAC